ATCCCGTTGAATTTGCAGGAGTCAAATTTATCATCTCTATGGGATTAGATCCCGAGTTATTGCGAAACAAAAGAAGATTAGATTATGGAAGTCAATATTCTCGCACTTATTGCTACTGCACTGTTCATTCTAGTTCCTACTGCTTTTTTACTTATCATCTATGTAAAAACAGTCAGCCAAAATGATTAATTTGAATGAAACTTGAATTATTATTAGTTCTTATCGATGATTCAAGAAATGAAAGAAAGGGATTCAAACTCTAAATCTTAAATGAAATGATTAGGCTGGAATCAGAAGTATCGTAGTAAGTATCTAAGCTGGTGTGGTAGAAAGAACTATATATATAGTTCTTTCTACCACACCAGCTATAGTATTGTTTTTATTATTATATATAGATCAAATTACAATATGTATGTACATATATTAGATGTACATATAGATAGCACTCTATTTCTTTTAGTTTGATTTCCCATCTCAAGAAGTCATTGATTGAACAATTAACGGATGATCCGCGGAGTTAAGTTATACAGTAACTTCTTCGGATTTGTAAAAGGAGTAGAGCAGACCCTGTCCATTTTTCATGCTTAAACATGAGATGAATCAAAAAAAGCATAAAAACTTTTCTAGTAGTCTAAAACAAATGTTAAATGTGTGATATGTGGATCGCTCAACAGAAGAAAGATCTAATTTTATTATGTGTCGGATCTCTTTGGCCAATCACTAATCGTTTCGTTTCCGATAGAAAGAAAATATGTATTGTCGTAATAGCAGAACGACTTTCTTTTAGAAAGGTAAAAGAAAAAGGGAAATAAATAAAGAAAAAAAATAGTAGTAGTTTTTCTTATTGTAATATCCATAATTATGATAAGAGCTGATTCACTAAAATAGAATATTTAGAAAAATTAGGTTGGAAAAAATAGCCTATCATGCATGGTAATCATTCATTACTGTATTCCAGTACAATTTGGAAGACATTTTTCTTTTTTTAGGGCTTCGCAAAATGATCAATAAAGAATTGATACGATTCGATTGAGCAATTAGTAGTGCCCAGCCCTAGAGTCCACTCCTTCCCCATACTACAAGTGAAAGGGAAAATGTAAAGACTACCATTAAAGCAGCCCAAGCAAGACTTACTATATCCATGTGAATTATGTCCTCTATTTCTATGAAGGAATTATTCTATTATTGATTAATAATCATAGCGGAATCAATGGCGCAGAGTCAAAATAGGTAAGACTATTTATTGATGAACCAATTCAATGAATACACTCGTAACAAGTTTCTATATTTTAGGGTTTCTGGTAAAATCAGGAAGCATTTAGTACAAATACGATGATACACACGCCTTTTCCTTGGAAATATCAAAGGAATGCTTCTATATGGAGCATGTAAGAATAGTAAGACCTATTGTTTGTTTTGATATTAATGCCTTTCCTTACTAAGCAAAAAGCATAAAAATATACCATCACGATAGATAACTATCTATCAGATACCTCTATTTCCTATTTGATCTAAGCTTACTGTATTTCTTTCTGTGAAAGAATCAGGAGAACCCACCACCACTATTAATTAATACATTCTTTTTTTTTTACTTTTACTTTTACCTTTACTCTTTTCATATAAGAGATCTTGTTATTATAGTCTTTCGTATAATCTCTTCTTCAATTCTAGTAGCAAAAACAGAGTGTCCCTTAGGAACCTTTGGATACCGAGATTTCCTACCTTAGTTCTGAATCCCGGAATTGACTCTCACCATTTATTTGATTCAATTGAAAAATCAAATAAATGGTGAGAGTCAATCATTAAATTAATAAATGAGAGTTGCTTCATCCCTATTGATACCGATTTGGGCTACACCTAAATTTTGAGAAAAAAAATGACAGTCTTTTAGAAAACCTACGCAAAATCGAGTATTGACACGCCCACTTAGTCCTTTGCCTCTGCTTCTTGCGGAGCAAGAATTCGTCGAATTAGATCGGCACAAGATAGGAAAGAAATAAAAAATCTTTTGTTGATCAGGCGACACCCGGATTTGAACTGGGGATAAAGGATTTGCAGTCCCCCGCCTTACCACTTGGCCATGCCGCCAAATTAGGTCAAAAATGGATAAAAATATTATCTATATTCTAATTCTATTACTCACTCCTTTTTTTATCTTGAATACCATTGTACCTATCCTTTTCAAAAAAGAAATTCCTGTTTTTTATTGGATCTAGTTTAGATTCTTCTCTTCGATTGATTGTATCTTAAAATATACATTGCTTAAAAACATCCCTTCTCCTTTCTATTGAGAGTAGAAAAAATGGATTTCTGGTCACAGACTGCAAAATTCAGGACAAATTGGAACCATTAACAATTTACTTTGAATTAGCGAACGATTCCTCCATTTTTATCTCCAATGAAATTTTGTTTCATTGAATGGCAAAAGAAAATCAAATTGATTTATGACTAATCAGTATTCATTTTTTTTTTTCAATAATCAATCCTTTTCAATTTCAAT